AACCCGTTGTCGGACTTGATTAATAGCCCTTTGCTGTTCAAACTGAATCGTTTCATTTTTATAATTTTCTAATTGTTCCAAAGTCTTAGAAGTTGAATTAATCAAATTCAATTTTTCTCGCTCTATCTCAGAGTATCCATTCACCCGAAACTGATCTGCTTCCATTTCCACTTTCCGTAAGCGAACCCGAGCTTTTTCCAGCTGTTCAATGGCCCCCTCACGCAGTTCTTCTGAATTTCGAATAGTATTCAAGATCCTCTGTTTTCGATTATCTAATAAATCACTTAATGAAAGTAGATTATCTTTCCGTTCATTTTAAAACTTCCATAATCCCTTCCCGAACCAAACATGAATCTTTCAATTCATTTGGCTCTCACGCTCAATTACTTAGGGTAAATTCTCATAGCTTTTTTAGGAATGTAATGAGCCTATCCTCTTTTCTTTATTCATAGTCTAAAAACGAATCTAATGCAAAACCAAAATACTTGGAGGACTCTTCTGACAAAAAATATGTAATTGTCAGCAAAGTTGTTTCTTTTTTTGTCTTCAATTAAAATCCAAAAATGTCTTCTTACTTATACATAAGGCGTAGGTCGTCGATTCAGCATTGGATAAAAGAGGGAAAATGCCCTTTTTTATAATAAGCGGTTCAAATCATTTTATCGAGATGAGTGTTCTATATCGATAAAATATTCATTTTAAAACCATCTCTATATTAACATAGCGGTAGAAAGAGTACCGTGCTGTGTCTAGACTTCAAACGGTTTGCTTTAACCATCTTAACAGCCCCACATTATTGGTTGCTAGAGAATCAAAGTGGATTTGCCAATTAATCACGAAATGCTGTGGTTCTTACATATAATTTCTTAAGAAGTAATTCGCGAGATCATGCACCTTTCTTTCCTAGTTCTAACCGACTAGTTCTAACGGAAAAGGGTACAGCTGATTGGATCCAGCCTATTCTTGAAATAAACAACTCGCACACACTCCCTTTCCAACAAAAATCAATACACCAATCACTACACTTAGATTTATTGGATTTGTTGCTAAAATATCGGTATTAAATCCGAAACTCCCGGCAGATGGCCAGTGGCCCAAAGAAACGAAAGAATCGGTTACATTTTTCATATAATCTCCTCTTATAATAGATAGACTAAAAAATCGACCAGAGTTCTTTTTCTATCACTTTGCCCCTCTTTTTTATTTATTCTTTTTTTTTTTTTTTGAAATCGAGTCAAAAAATAGTCGAGTTATAAAGTATGAACTACTCCTTGATTATTGCAACACCTCATAAAAAGAGTTTCCCTTGGACTACGAACGGGAAGGATGAAAGAAAGTCGGTATGCTAATTCCTCATTTCCAAATCAGCCCTTCCCGTAGGTTATTTTCTCAATGAATAAGGAATTGTAGGAGTGAAATTGTGATCTAATTTGAAAAAGCAAACGACAAGTCCAAGGCAATAAAATAGGAAAAAGACATATTTTTCCTATTTCTAAGATTAAACAATTAAACAAAAGGATTCGCAAATAAAAGTGCTAATGCTACAACCAATCCATAAATCGTTAACGCTTCCATAAAAGCTAGACTAAGCAATAGAGTACCGCGTATTTTTCCCTCTGCTTCGGGCTGTCTCGCGATACCCTCTACGGCTTGACCCGCAGCAGTCCCTTGACCAACTCCAGGTCCAATAGACGCAAGCCCTACAGCCAATCCAGCAGCAATAACGGAAGCAGCAGAAATCAGTGGATTCATGATAAGTTCCTCGTACCAACAAAAAGAAATGGTTAATGATACAATCAACCAATGAATTACGACTTAATTATTCCATCGATAGGATGGAAGTAACTAAGAACTTCGAATTTACGTGAGAATATTATTGAATGATCAGAACTACTTCGATATCTCTTTTTTCGTTTCTATCCACAGAGTTTTTGTGAATCCATAGAACTTTCGTTCTTCCATTTCTTAGTTTCGAACTGTTATTTCAATTCTTCCATCTTTTCTTAATTTCATCAGCCAATTCACAGCCACAACGATATGAAAGGACTTCTATTGGAACCCACACACAGTAATAGGGAAACTGAAATGTATCTTTAGTTCATATATAACTAGTCAATATCTAATATCACATATACATGTCTTTCTTCCATAACGTAAACCATTAGATTCAATCGCATTCGAGAATCAATCCGGTTTTTAGGAATCCCGTTTTTTGTAAATTATTTTCTCCCTTCCGTTTTCTTTATCAATCATTATTCCAACCGAATACAATCTAACTGGGCAAATTAATTAGTGCGAAGTATTTTATTGCATAGAAATATCATTATTTGATTGATCTAAGTTCATGCAATTTATTATTTATAACTATTTTCTTTTGGTCAATTGTTGAATAAAATCTACTATAAAGTAGAATCCTTGCTCCTATTTTTTATTTAATCACACGTCGTAAACGTATATCTTATTCAAATTATGATTTGAATAAGAAGATGGGTTGACCAAT